TTCGCGACTACTGGTGGTTTCATTATGGGGCAGCTCATGATCTTCATATCGATCTATTATCCACCTCCGCATCGATTCTTTCTTAGCTAAACGGGTGGAAGATCCATCCAATTTGGTTATATCATGAACTCGAAAAACGGATCTGAATGTGACTGAAATGCACGATCTTCACAGGTATCACTTTTCACGATACCTAAACCTAAAAGGTGGAATAGCGATTTTCGAACCATTTCCTATAAGAGAATGGTTTTCATTACTTTGAGAAATGGATTCTATATCAAAATCAAACTATAGCTATTGCATTAAAGAAGAAAAGAAACTAATAGAAGTCGAAGACGCGGAATGGTAGTGAATAGAGAAAAAGATTCTTCTGATTTTCTTGTTCCTGAAAATATTCTATCTATCTCCTAGACGCTGTAGAGAATTGAGAATTTTCATGTCTTTCAATTCTCGTACTCGTAATTGGAAAGTTACGGAAGGAGATCCATCATTTTGTAATGAAAACAACATAAAAAACTCTGGACAATTTCGAAATCAGACCAAGCGTCTTAATACATATGCAAAAAAATTCATTATTGGCCTACCATTGATTACAAGATTTAGCTTTTAAGAATCGCTATTGCTTTGATACGAATAATGGCAGTCGTTTCAGTATGTTAAGGATACAGATGTATCCACAATTCATTTAGAGTTACTTAATAGCCTATTTCTTATACTATATCTCTCTCCCGTGAAATTCTCGAGCCAAAAGATGGATACATATGCTGTGTTTCATTTTGCTAAATGATATCAATTAAATGGTGTATCAATTCGATAAATTGGATATAGCAATAAATAAATCAGCAAAATTCTTTTATTTTAGATCGAAGAAATGTTTCTTCGATCTAAAATAAAAGAATGTACCCTTCTATCCAAATCCAATTTGCATCGATAAAATAAATCCAAATTATAGATTCCAGCAGTAGATGAATAATTGCAAATTTTTGTGTGTACGAGATTCGAATAACTTAAAAATAACTGACATAATTTTTTATTTTTCCTGATCAGAAAAATATATGAAAAAGAAAGGAGGTAGAAAAATTTTTTGATTTATGGTTAAAGAAGAAAAACAAGAAAACAGGGGTTCTGTTGAATTTCAAGTATTCAGTTTCACCAATAAGATACGGAGACTTGCTTCACATTTGGAATTACACAAAAAAGATTTTTCATCGGAAAGAGGTCTACGAAGACTTTTGGGAAAACGTCAACGTTTGCTGGCTTATTTGGCAAAGAAAAATAGAGTACGTTATAAGAAATTAATAAGTCAGTTGGATATTCGGGAGAAGTAATTTAATCGTTCGAATTTTTTTCTTATTTTATTAGTAGTCTTATAGTAGTCTTAGATTTTGCATTTTGATGAGCCTCGTTTTGAGGAATTCATGGAATAATGAATTAAGGAAGAAAAAAGAATAAGAACAAGGATACATAACATAAAAAAAAGAATAGATAAGATGATATTCGCCCCCCTCCTACATATTTAATTTCTTCTCCTATACAAAAACTCGCAAGACCTACTCCATTGATAATTCCATCAATAACACATTTATCAAAAAAATACGTTAGTTCAGCAAATCTTCTTATACCCAGGATAAAGAACCTAGTATAGAAAACATCTATATAACCGCGATTATATGACCAGCTGTATACCTTTTTTTTTACTTGATCCAAAAAGTTCTTTTTGGGATGTCCTTTTACAAGGGAGTTTTTAAAATTCAAATTCTGAAAAAAAGAATAAGCGGATCCATAGCATATATATGCTATGAATAGCCCAAAAATAGCTATACTTACAGAAGAAATTGCATTAGTGAGAAATTCATATGAATTTATAGAAGAATTAGAACTTTCTTCGAAAAGGCTTATTGAAGGGGTTAGCCACTTTGATAATATGGTTAACTCCAGTGTTCCATTATCCACTACTCCATTATCGAAATGGATTCCTATGGATCCAATGAACAAAGTAAAAAGAAGTAATATAAGAAGAGGAAATAGCATAGTATTTCCAGTTTCGCGAGGATAGACAAAAGTATTTTTCGATCCAAAGGAAATACTAAAGAATCCTATCCTTTTTCTTGTATTACCAGAAATTGGGGGTATATTTTGTGAAAAAAAAGAAACTCCACTCTTCATTGTTGATAAAACAAAATCTCTATTGACTCCTTTGGGTATGCTTTTTCCCCATAAGGATATTGAATACAACGAACCTTCTTTAGTACTACTGTAATTTTTAAAATGAACACGCAAATACCCATCAAAAGTAAGTAAATATATTCGAAACATATAAAATGCAGTTAATCCTGCAGTAAAAGAAGCTATTATTCCAAAAAAAGGTGAATACAACCAACTATTACTAAGGATTTCATCTTTGGACCAGAAGCAAGCAAGAGGTGGAATACCACAAAGAGAAAGTGTACCCAATAAAAAAGTCGTTCTTGTAATAGGAACATATTTTTTTAAACCACCCATAAGAACCATATTCTGACTTTTATCTGGTGAATATCCAACAAGAGGTTCCATTGAATGAATAACGGATCCGGATCCCAAGAACAATAAAGCTTTCGAATAAGCATGAGTGATCAAATGGAATAAAGCTGCTTGATAAGAACCTATACCTAGAGCTAACATCATATAACCCAATTGAGACATTGTAGAATAGGCTAAGCTTCTTTTAATATCTCTCTGAGCAAGAGCTAAAGTCGCTCCTAAGAAAAGTGTTATTGTACCTACTAAGGAAATGAAACTCATTATCAAAGGTAGGGATATGAAAAGAGGAAGAAGTCGAGCTACAAGAAAAACCCCCGCAGCAACCATAGTTGCTGCGTGTATAAGAGCCGAAATGGGAGTGGGTCCTTCCATAGCATCGGGTAACCATACGTGAAGAGGGAATTGTGCAGATTTTGCAACTGCACCAAGAAATAATAAAAAAGCAAACAAAGTAGGAAGTAATGAATTAATCCCATTATTAGGAATCCAGTTATTAGCTATTTTGAACAAATCCCGAAACTCTAAACTACCTGTTATCCAAAAAAAACCTAAAATTCCTAATAACAAACCAAAATCCCCTACACGATTAGTTACAAAAGCTTTTTGACAAGCACTCGCTGCAATTGGTCGTGTAAACCAAAAGCCTATCAATAAATAGGAACACATTCCCACAAGTTCCCAAAAAAAATAAATTTGGATCAAATTGGAACTAGTAACCAATCCCAACATGGAAGTATTAAAAAAACTTATATAAACGAAAAATCTCAAATATCCCTCATCGTGAGACATATAATCGTCACTATAAATAAGAACCAAGATTCCTACAGTAGTAATTAGTATTAACATAATAGAAGTAAGAGGGTCGATCAAGTATCCAAATTCTAAGGAAAAATCATTATTGATGGTCCAAGACCATAGATATTGATAGATAGAACTCCCTTTTATTTGTTGAATAGACAGGTGAACTGAGAATACCAGAGCTATACTTAAGAGTAAAATACTAGGAAAAGCCCATATGCGACGAAGATTTTTTGTTGCTGTCGGAATAAGAAAAAGGCCCAACCCCATTGACATAATAACTGGAAGTGGGAGAAGAGGGATTACCCAGGCATATTGATATGTATGTTCCATAAGAAAAGAAATAGCAATTTTTAATTGAAATTTATAGTTCTTTTTTTCTATAAAATTGTTTCCGATTCACCAAACCTATTCTTATTTCTTTCTGAATAAATTAAAAAATCAAAATAAGAATAAGAAAAAATACAGGAATTTTGATTTTTTCCAAATTTGTCTCATTGAAATATTCAAAAATGAAGAATGGGTTTAGTTGCTTAAATTCAAAAAGTTAATCAAAGAATTTCGTTATTTAGTTATTAGATAAAAAAAGATATTTATTAAAATAAAAAAAAAGATTGAATCAGTTTACTTTCTATTCCTATTCTTTTTTTTATTTCTTTCTGTTAAAATGAAATAACTCTCTTATTTCGTAACTGATTGATTAAATTTCAACTATATTTTCCTTTTATATTTATCGGAAATTCTCTAATATTCTTTACTTCATATAAAATGAAAATCCTAATGACTAGAATTATCTAAGTTTTAGAATATCTTGTTTAAGAGACTTATTTTTTTTTATTTCGACTGGAATTCTATTCTTGAATATCTTCCCAACTTAATTAACTATTTGAATTTTACCTTCGTTTTATCTGCCCATATTATATGAGGGCTTATACCCATTTATATATGGAGTATATTTGATATATAAATTGATTTAAATATAAAACCTTTGTATATAATAGATCTTTGTATATATTGTATATTATTAAAACAAAGTCTAAAATATATACGAAAAATACGCGAAAAACTCTTGTCTTATCCACATTAGACAAAATGAAGTAAAAAATAATTTCAAATTTCATTATCTTTCAGTATCTAAGTATAAATACTAAGAAAAAACAGAAAGAAGGATTGATTTGCGGCAATAGATGTCTTTCACATACAACTAGAAAAAACAAATTCCTCTTTTGAATGGCAGTTCCAAAAAAACGTACTTCGATGTCAAAAAAGCGTATTCGTAAAAATATTTGGAAGAAAAAAACTTATTTTTCCATAGTACAATCTTATTCCTTAGCAAAATCAAGATCATTTTTGAGCGGTAATGAGAATCCAAAACCAAAAGGTTTTTCTGGGTAACAAACAAATAATCAGGGTTTGGAATAATCTGAATTGACCGATCTCAAAGAAATTCCAATTATTTAATATTAATGAATAATTTGGATTAATTAATGAATGTACTTTTATGTGTCGAATTCCGGGGTACAATATTCTTAGAACTAATCCCTCTGTTATTCGGTTTTATAGAACAAAAGTTTTGGTATATTGTGTCCTCAGTATTCTTTTTTCCTATCAAAGAACTTTTGATATTTGATAATAGAATCCTCCTATTTTTTTATGAGGATTCTAGTATCAAAAGTAGAGTATTCTTGCAATAGGATTTAGAATTTCTACCTATCTTATCCAAAATTCACAAATAAATTCGTTTAGGACGGATAAATCATATTAATAAGAGCATAAAGGCTTTGACTTTAGAAACTTTTCAAAAAAAAATCTTTGTATTTAATGATTAAATTCTAATTTTCCTAAATTCTATGGATTCTCCGAATCTCGACGATTCGCGAGAAAATAACTATTATTCTTTTAAGTTAACTATTATTTCAAGTTAGCCGCCATGGTGAAATTGGTAGACACGCTGCTCTTAGGAAGCAGTGCTCAAGCATCTCGGTTCGAGTCCGAGTGGCGGCATTCTCGAAAAAGAATACAATAGATTAGAAAATGGATTCAGTTCGAAATTTCCAATTTTGTAATGGGACCTTCTCCTTATGCTATTTGCAACTTTAGAACATATACTAACTCATATCTCTTTCTCAACTATTTCAATTGTGATTACGATTCATTTGATAACCTTATTAGTTCGTGAACTTAGGGGATTACGTGATTCGGCAGAAAAAGGAATGATAGCTATTTTTTTCTCTCTAACAGGATTCTTAGTTTCTCGTTGGGTTTCCTCGGGACATTTTCCATTAAGTAATTTATATGAGTCATTGATCTTCCTTTCATGGGCTCTGTATATTCTTCATACTATTCCTAAGATACAGAACTATAAAAATGATTTAAGCACAATAACTACGCCAAGTACTATTTTAACGCAAGGCTTTGCCACGTCAGGTCTTTTAACTGAAATGCATCAATCTACAATACTGGTACCTGCTCTCCAATCTCAGTGGTTAATGATGCATGTCAGTATGATGTTACTAAGCTATGCAACTCTTTTGTGCGGATCCTTATTATCCGCCGCTCTTCTAATCATTAGATTTCGAAAGAATTTGGATTTTTTTTCTAAAAAGAAAAATAAAAAATTATTTAAAACATTTTTATGTAGTGAGATTGAATATTTCTCTGCAAAAAGAAGTGCCTTAAAAAACACCTCTTTTCCTTCATTTCCAAATTATTACAAATATCAATTAACTGAGCGTTTGGATTCTTGGAGTTATCGTGTTATTAGTCTAGGGTTTACCCTTTTAACCATAGGCATTCTTTGTGGAGCAGTATGGGCTAATGAGGCGTGGGGATCCTATTGGAATTGGGATCCTAAGGAAACTTGGGCATTTATTACCTGGACCATATTTGCAATTTATTTACATAGTAGAACAAATGCAAATTGGAAGGGTACGAATTCTGCGTTTGTAGCTTCGATAGGATTTCTTATAATTTGGATCTGCTATTTTGGTATCAATCTTTTAGGAATAGGTTTACATAGTTATGGTTCATTTACACTACCATCTAAATGATTACATAACATAAAACATTCATAAAATGAAGGTTTTTCCCATTTTTTTTGATTTGGGAACCCCTTTGAAAAGACGTTCAAAGGGGTTCTCAAAAATGGGAAATAGATCTAATTATACTTTTTCACTTTTTTAGAATTTTTTGGTTTTTCCATATAGAGCGGACTAGTTAAAAAAAGAAAATCCTATTTAGGATAATAATTGGATAAGAGAGCCTCTACCCTGTCAACGGATAGCGAGAGAACAAAATCCGGATAAATACCAATTCCTATTACTGGTAAAAAGATACAGATTAAAAGAAAGAGTTCTCTTGGTCCAGAATCCACAAAATTTGCGTTTGGAACATGAAATAACTTGTATCCATAAAACATCTGGCGTAACATAGATAATAAATAAATAGGAGTTAATATCATTCCAATTGCCATTACAAAAGTAATTAGCATTTTTGGCATTAACATAAATTTTGGACTAGTAATTAGTCCGAAAAATACTACTAATTCCGCAACAAAACCGCTCATTCCTGGTAAGGCAAGAGAAGCCATTGAAAAGCTACTAAACATAGTAAACATTTTTGGCATTGGTATAGATATCCCTCCCAGTTCTTCGAGATAAACAAGACGCATTCTATCACAAGTCGTTCCTGCCAAGAAAAATAGTGTAGCACCGATAAATCCATGGGATAATATTTGTAAAATAGCTCCATTTAGTCCAATGTTGGTTATGGAACCGATTCCTATAATTATGAAACCCATGTGAGATACGGAGGAGTAGGCTATTCTTTTTTTGAAATTTCGTTGACCAAGAGAGGTTGAAGCTGCATAGATTATTTGCACCGCTCCTATTATTACCAACCAGGGGGAAAATAGATAATGAGCATGAGGTAACAATTCCATATTGATCCGAATCAATCCGTATGCTCCCATCTTTAATAGGATTCCCGCTAAAAGCATACATGTACTGTAATGTGCCTCCCCGTGGGTATCTGGTAACCACGTATGTAGAGGTATAATTGGCAATTTGACAGCATAAGCAATAAGAAAGCCAAAATAAAGTAGTATTTCCAATGTTGCAGGGTATGATTGATTAATCAATTGTTCCAAGTCTAATCTTGGTTCGTTGGAACCATATAAGCCCATACCCAGAACTCCGATTAAGAAAAAAATGGAACCGCCTGCAGTATACAAAATAAACTTGGTAGCTGAATATAGACGCCTTTTCCCCCCCCACATGGATAAAAGTAAGTAAACAGGAATTAATTCTAACTCCCACATGATAAAAAAAAGTAAAAGGTCTCGTGAAGAAAATAATCCTATTTGACCGCTATACATTGCTAGCATCAGGAAATAGAATAATCGCGAATTCCGGGTAATTGGCCAAGCCGCTAAAGTAGCTAAAGTAGTGATAAATCCTGTCAATAAAATAGATCCTACTGAAAGTCCATCGATTCCCAATCTCCAGTGGAAATCAAAAACATCTATCCATTTATAATCCTCCTTTAATTGCATTAAGGGATCCTCTAATTGGAAATGATAACAGAATGCATACGTCATTAGAAGGAATTCTAATAAACAAATAGATATAGTATACCACCTAACGATTTTGTTTCCTTTATGGGGTAAAAAGAAAATTAATAAACCTGCAAATATCGGCAAAACAACAAGTATTGTTAACCAAGGAAAATAACTCATGATAAAGTAATAAAGACAAGATACGTTTTGACCAGAAAAGCCCATGCTCGATTATTTTGAGCACAGGCTTCTTCGGTAAAGAGGAATCAAACGATTCAAGTGGAGTTTTTTGTAACGTATCAATAAGATAGAGCCATGCTGCGGGTTGTTTCAGGCCCTAAATAAACGCGGACACTTAAAAAATCTGTTGGGCAGGCGGATTCGCATCTCTTACAACCCACACAATCTTCGGTTCTCGGCGCGGAAGCAATTTGCTTGGCTTTACATCCATCCCAAGGTATCATTTCTAATACATCTGTTGGACAAGCTCGTACACATTGAGTGCATCCTATACATGTATCATAAATTTTTACAGAATGTGACATTGGATCTAGAAATTTCCCTTTTCAACATAACAATTTTCGATCTGGTAAAAATGAAATTAGTACTATATTAAGTTATATGTATTGTAGACACCAGACGAAGCAATGGTTTATCCAAACTTTAATAAATAATGCAATATATTTCTTAATCTGTTTGTGAGAAAGCATGAAAAGAGCCAAGAGACTTGAATTTAAGGCTTCAACAGTCATAATTATATGAATTCTACATACTAATTCGAATTAGCTAAAAAATTGGCTACTATCTTTGCAATATAAATTATTGCAATTTGAATATTGCAATATCAATGAATTGCAAAAATGCAAAATTCAATAAGTAAAAAAGAATACTATGAAATAACCTACTTCAAAAAAGGGTATTCTCAAATAAAAATAAGAAAAGAAGACTCGAATTTTATTAATCTTAATGTTCCATATTATTATATATGCGCCTTTGTTTAGAGAAATCTATGTCTAATTATTCAAAAAATTCGATTGATTGATACGAGTTGATTTCCTGTTACGATGGATGGAAGAAAGAATTGATAGTCCAATAGCGGCTTCAGCCGCCGCAAGGGCTATAACAAAAATTGCGAAAATGTCTCCTTTTAATTGGCGACTATCAAATAGGGCAGAAAATGTTACGAGATTTAGATTAATTGAATTCAGTATAAGTTCAAGACATATTAGAGCTCTAACCATGTTTCGGCTTGTAATCAATCCATAGATACCAATCGAAAATAAATAGACACTCAAAAAAAGTACATGCTCAAACATCATTAACCAACTCCTTATCAATCTCGATTCATTTCAATATGAGGACAAGAATTGAACCGATTCAATTAATTAGAATAGAACAATTACGCAACAAAAGAGAAAATAAAGTATTTGTTGTGTTGACAGTAGATGGATTTTACTAAATCAAAATTGTTTTATTCTTTAGTTTTTTTTTTAGATTTGAAAATTCTAAGAATTTCTTATTGTCGAGCCATAGTAATTGCCCCTATTAAAGAAACTAGAAGAATTAGGGAAATGAGTTCAAAGGGAAGATAAAAATCGGTTGCTAAATGAATCCCAATTTGTTGAACATTATTTATGAGACCCTGTTCTACTATTTGGTTTGATCTTGTAGTCCAAAGAATTCCATACCACGAGGTATCTGGGATAGTAGTCATTAGTGAAAAAGGAATAGTTATAGAAACGAGTGAAGTAAACCCATCCCCAATAGTCCAATAATTCTTATCTTTAGACCATTCTGCGCCATTTACAAACATTACAGCAAATATGATCAAGACATTTATGGCTCCCACATAAATAAGAAGTTGTGCGACAGCTACAAAGTAGGAATTCAATAAAAAATAGAATAAGGATATACAAACAAGAACTAATCCCAGCGAAAAGGCAGAATAAATTGGGTTGGTAAGTAATACTACTCCTAGGCCCCCTAGTAGAAGAACAAATCCCCCAAATAGCACAAGAATCTCATGTATTGGTCCGGGTAAATCCATTATGGATAAGAAGAAATTAATAGTATAAAATTTTTCATGAACTGACTAAAACTAAAAGATTCAAGGAAAGAAAAAGGTGTTAGGATATTTATATATAAATTGTATAGTTAGAAATCAAATCACGAAAATCTACTCTCATTTTAAATCATGAATAATTTGTAATAAGTGGTAGTTATTAATTTTTCTTTATAGTTAATAAAAAACTATTGGATTTTTCTAACAAAAAAATCCTAGTACCTAGTAATCAGTAATCGTTCTTGAATTCCAAGATTTTTCTTCGTCTATTTTACTTTGAGGCGAATTCCTAATTGTTTGAATTGTGTAATCCCCCATTATAGAGATTGGTAACCGACTCAAAGCAATTTGATTGTAATTCAATTCATGACGATCATAAGTAGAAAGTTCATATTCTTCAGTCATTGATAAACAGTTTGTCGGACAATATTCAACACAGTTACCACAAAATATACAAACTCCGAAATCAATACTATAATTAAGCAATTGTTTCTTTTTAATATCCTTTTCAAATCTCCAATCCACAAGGGGTAGATCTATTGGACATACACGAACACATACTTCACAAGCAATACATTTATCAAATTCAAAGTGTATTCGCCCGCGGAAACGCTCTGGTGTAATTGATTTTTCATAAGGGTAGTGAATCGTTACAGGTAAACGATTTGTGTGGGATAAGGTAATTACGAAACCTTGACCAATGTATCTTGCGGCACGTATTGTTTGTTGACCATAACTAATGAACCCAGTTATCATAGGGAACATATTCTAAATATCTATGAAAAAGGTATGTTTCTTTCTCTTGTTTGAGAGAACTTTTGCGTTGAAGATATTCTTACTGTTATTGTATTATCTTATTTATAGTGAAACTAGTTGGGAAGAAGTTGTTAATAAGAGATTGCCCAGAGAAATAGGTAAAAGAAATTTCCATCCAAGATTTAATAACTGATCCATTCTCATCCGGGGTAAAGTCCATCTTATTGTGATAGAAATGAAGAGAAATAAAAAAGCTTTAGTTAATGTAATAAGGATCCCCATTATCATTTCCAAAATTCCCACAATTTTATTCATTTGGAAAAATCCAAAAAAGGATATATAGGGAATAGAAAAATTCCATCCACCTAAGTAGAGAACAGTTACAAATAAAGAGGAAACTAATAAATTTAGGTAAGAAGCAAGATAAAATAAACCATATTTAATACCGGAATATTCGGTTTGATAACCCGCTACTAATTCTTCCTCTGCTTCTGGTAAATCAAAGGGTAATCTTTCACATTCTGCCAAAGAAGAAATTAGAAAAACTAGAAAACCTATAGGCTGACGCCAAAGATTCCATCCAAAAAAACCATATTTTGACTGTGCTTCAACTATATCAACCGTACTTGAACTGTTAGATAATCATAGTCGATGATAACATCACAGTCCCCACCGCTATTCCAAAACCGTACATGAAACCTTAGCTTCATACGGCTCCTCTATGATCAGAAAAAAGGATTATTTCTTTTCCATCTTATCCCCCGGCGTAGATAGAATTAGGTAAGATAAAATTGATTGGAAAGTCCTAAATTAGACCAAAGCAATTCTGTCTGCTAAAATAATAAAAAAGCGCTTCCGAATTGATCTTATCCTTTATATAATAAAATGACAGTTTTTTCTTATTCAGTAATAACTTAATATTGTAATAAAACACTCGTTATAACAATTAATAAATGAAAAGAATTGGATATTAGTTCACGAAGAATTCCATTCTCTATGAATAGAGATAAAAGAAAGAATAAATAAGGATCTTTTTTTGTATTGCATTCCATATCTTTTGTTCTATTCTTCTTTCCCGGGGAAGGGGATACTTAAAAAGAAAAAAGAAATAAAGGGTTAATTCGTTCTTGATAGCTATTTCCTTAACAAGTGAATGGGAATATACTCTGGATCGGAATCCGAAGAAAGTACTACTTGATCATTTCCACCAATTTCAAGCCCTTATTATGATTCCTTTTAAGAAGAAGAATGTCTAATGATTTAGATTCTCTCATTACTAATCCTTTATGTACTTTAGTGTTCCTAATCCTTCACTAACTTTTTATGGATTTTTTTATATGGTTATAAGTTCCAGTAATAACTAAAAATATTCTAGTAATGGAATTCCATATCGTAAATCCTTTATTCTTGCCCGCTTCAAGATATGATGACTAATCAAACAATCTCAATCTTGGGGTAAAGAGTTTACACTGTTTATGTTTACTTCAACTTTTTCTTGTACGTAGGAAATGAGATTTTTGATTTTTACTACAAATTAATAAGTTGTTTTGTTTCACTCATATAGCTATCTAGTTTGACTTGCCGACCTGAATACAGAATAAGAAAAGGAAGATAAGTATTCAATGGATTTAAGAGGAAAATCTCCTTTTTTAACGAATCACACGTAGAGATATTGCTAGCACACAAAAAGTTAATGGTATTTCATAGCTAATAGATTGAGCAGCTGCTCGTAGACCACCTGAAAAAGAATATTTATTATTTGAGCTATATCCTGCCATAAGAAGACCAATAGGAGCAATACTAGAAATGGCAATCCATAAAAAAACACCAATACTAAGATCAGCTAAAACAAAATGATATCCAAAAGGGATAACTAAAAAACTTAATAAAACAGATATGACTGCTATAGAGGGTCCAATGCTAAATAAAGGAATCTCTCCTCGGGATGGGAGGATATCCTCTTTAAAAATAAGCTTAGTTCCATCTGCTATAGCTTGAAGCAGTCCTAGGGGGCCGGCATATTCAGGACCAATACGTTGTTGTATCGATGCGGATATTTCTCTTTCTAACCACACAATTACAAGTACTTCTATTGTAATTCCCAGTAGGAGGGTCAAAATAGGTAGAATCCATATCAGTCCATAGACTTCTTTTAATAATTCCGATTTCGAAAAAGAATTGATAGTTTCTACCTCTACCCTATCTATTATCATTTCAACGATCAACTTCCCCCATAATGATATCTATACTACCTAATATCGTCATGATATCAGCCAATTTCATTTTTTTAACTAGCTGAGGAAGAATTTGTAAATTAATAAAACCGGGTGGACGTATTTTCCATCTCCAGGGGAAAAGACTGTCATCTCCTACCAGATAAATTCCTAATTCGCCTTTTGGAGCTTCTACTCTTACATAAAGCTCTTGCTTTGATAATTCAAAATTTGGAGAAGGTTTTTTACCAAGAAATCTATATTCAAAATCATTCCATTCCGAATTCTTTGCTTTCTTAAAGCGTTGGGCTTCTAAATTCTCATAAGATCCTCCAGGAATTTTTTCTATAGCCTGTTGAATAATTTTAACGGATTCCTTCATTTCACCAATTCGTACTAAATAGCGAGCTAATGAATCTCCTTCTTTTTGCCATTGGACTTTCCAATCGAATTGATTGTAAGACTCATAAGGATCAATTTTACGAAGATCCCATTGTATTCCAGAAGCTCGTAACATTGGTCCTGATAAGCCCCAATTTACAGCCTCTTCTCCGCTAATAAAACCTACCCCTTCAACTCGTTCTAAAAAAATGGGATTCTGTGTAATAAGTTGTTGATATTCAACAACTCCTCGTAAAAAATAATCACAGAAATCTAAACATTTTTCCGTCCATCCATAAGGTAGATCGGCAGCTACTCCGCCGATGCGAAAATAATTATGCATCATTCGCATACCTGTAGCAGCTTCAAATAGATCATATATCAATTCTCTCTCTCTAAAAATGTAGAAAAAAGGAGTCTGTGCGCCGAGATCCGCCATAAAAGGCCCAAGCCATAATAAGTGAGAAGCTATACGGCTCAATTCTAACATAATTACCCGAATATAGCTGGCTCTTTGAGGTATTTGAATATTCTCTAAGAATTCTGGTGCATTTACTGTTATTGCTTCTGTAAACATAGTAGCTAAATAATCCCACCGTGTTACATAAGGCAAATATTGTATAATAGTTCTGTTTTCGGCGATTTTTTCCATCCCTCTGTGTAAATAGCCTAATATGGGTTCACAATCAACAACATCTTCACCATCGAGAGTAACGATCAGTCGAAGAACACCATGCATTGATGGGTGCTGAGGGCCCATATTGACTATCATTAGATCTTTTCTTGTAAACGTCATATTCTTTTTTCTTCCTTAATTCATTATTCCATGAATTCCTCAAAACGAGGCTCATCAAAATGCAAAATCTAAGACTACTATAAGACTACTAATAAAATAAGAAAAAAATTCGAACGATTAAATTACTTCTCCCGAATATCCAACTGACTTATTAATTTCTTATAACGTACTCTATTTTTCTTTGCCAAATAAGCCAGCAAACGTTGACGTTTTCCCAAAAGTCTTCGTAGACCTCTTTCCGATGAAAAATCTTTTTTGTGTAATTCCAAATGTGAAGCAAGTCTCCGTATCTTATTGGTGAAACTGAATACTTGAAATTCAACAGAACCCCTGTTTTCTTGTTTTTCTTCTTTAACCATAAATCAAAAAATTTTTCTACCTCCTTTCTTTTTCATATATTTTTCTGATCAGGAAAAATAAAAAATTATGTCAGTTATTTTTAAGTTATTCGAATCTCGTACACACAAAAATTTGCAATTATTCATCTACTGCTGGAATCTATAATTTGGATTTATTTTATCGATGCAAATTGGATTTGGATAGAAGGGTACATTCTTTTATTTTAGATCGAAGAAACATTTCTTCGATCTAAAATAAAAGAATTTTGCTGATTTATTTATTGCTATATCCAATTTATCGAATTGATACACCATTTAATTGATATCATTTAGCAAAATGAAACACAGCATATGTATCCATCTTTTGGCTCGAGAATTTCACGGGAGAGAGATATAGTATAAGAAATAGGCTATTAAGTAACTCTAAATGAATTGTGGATACATCTGTATCCTTAACATACTGAAACGACTGCCATTATTCGTATCAAAGCAATAGCGATTCTTAAAAGCTAAATCTTGTAATCAATGGTAGGCCAATAATGAATTTTTTTGCATATGTATTAAGACGCTTGGTCTGATTT